TAGCTTATATGCCATGGGAAGGTTACAATTCTGAAGACGCAGTACTAATTAGCGAACGTCTGGTATATGAAGATATTTATACTTCTTTTCACATACGGAAATATGAAATTCAGACTCATGTGACAAGCCAAGGTCCCGAAAGAATCACTAAGGAAATACCGCATTTAGAGGCTCATTTACTCCGAAATTTAGACAGAAACGGAATTGTGATGCTGGGATCTTGGATAGAAGCCGGTGATATTTTAGTAGGTAAATTAACCCCTCAAGCAGCAAACGAATCCTCGTATGCCCCAGAGGATAGATTATTACGAGCCATACTTGGCATTCAGGTATCCACTGCAAAAGAAACTTCTCTAAAACTACCTATAGGTGGAAGGGGCCGAGTTATTGATGTGAGATGGATCCAGAAAAAGGGGGGTTCCAGTTATAATCCAGAAAGAATTCGTGTATATATTTCACAGAAACGTGAAATCAAAGTGGGCGATAAAGTAGCTGGAAGACATGGGAATAAAGGTATCATTTCTAAAATTTTGTCTAGACAAGATATGCCCTACTTGCAAGACGGAACACCTGTTGATATGGTCTTCAACCCATTAGGGGTACCCTCACGAATGAATGTGGGGCAGATATTTGAATGTTCGCTCGGGTTAGCGGGGGATCTGCTAAAGAGACATTATAGAATAGCACCTTTTGATGAGAGATATGAGCAAGAGGCTTCAAGAAAACTAGTCTTTTCTGAATTATATGAAGCCAGTAAGCAAACAAAAAATCCATGGGTATTTGAACCCGAGTATCCGGGAAAAAGCAGAATATTTGATGGAAGAACAGGAGATCCTTTTGAACAACCTGTTCTAATAGGCAAGTCCTATATCCTAAAATTAATTCATCAAGTTGATGATAAAATCCATGGGCGTTCGAGTGGACATTACGCACTTGTTACACAACAACCCCTTAGAGGAAGGGCCAAGCAAGGGGGACAACGAGTAGGGGAAATGGAAGTTTGGGCTCTAGAGGGGTTTGGTGTTGCTCATATTTTACAAGAGATGCTTACTTATAAATCTGATCATATTAGAGCTCGTCAAGAATTACTTGGTGCTACGATCATTGGAGGAATAGTACCTAACCCTGAGGATGCTCCAGAATCTTTTCGATTGCTCGTTCGAGAACTACGATCTTTGGCTCTAGAACTGAATCATTTCCTTGTATCTGAGAAGAACTTCCAGATTAATAGGAAGGAAGTTTGATCTGAATGAATCATAATTTCTATTCTATGATCGACCGATATAAACATCAACAACTTCGAATTGGACCAGTGTCTCCTCAACAAATAAAGGCTTGGGCCAACAAAATCCTACCCAATGGAGAGATAGTTGGAGAGGTGACAAAACCCTATACTTTTCATTATAAAACCAATAAACCGGAAAAAGATGGATTGTTTTGTGAAAGAATCTCTGGACCCATAAAAAGTGGAATTTGTGCTTGTGGAAATTATCGAGTGATTGGAGCTGAAAAAGAGGACCCGAAATTTTGTGAAGAATGCGGGGTGGAATTTGTTGATTCTCGGATACGAAGATATCAAATGGGATACATCAAACTCGCATGTCCAGTAACTCACGTGTGGTATTTGAAACGTCTTCCGAGTTATATCGCGAATCTTTTAGATAAACCCCTTAAGGAATTAGAAGGCCTAGTATACTGCGATGTGTGATTTGATCGAAATTTGCATTTTACAGATTCAGACTAATAAACTGTCATCCCATTCAATCTGATTGGGATGCCCCCGACTCTGACATGTGTCTTGGAAGGAGTAACATGAAGCTCAGAATTATGGGTGTATTCAATACTCTAAATGAAAGGGGAGTTGATCCATGGTCGATCCCGTAACAGATAAATGGGAATTGCTAGTTATACCTCGTGAAAAAAAAAAGATTTTTTCGTGGAATTAGCCATTCCATTTCTTTTAGAGAGAGATTCCGTTCAAGAAAGCAAATAGGGCATGGTTACAGAAGTCTATCTATCGCATATATGCTTCAAGGGACATCATGACATAACCGTCGAGGTGAGTAGGGACCTAAAAGATCGAATGGAACGAAACAATATATAGACAAGTAAATCCCTTACGAGTCCAAAAGTATTCCTTTAAGAGGGGATTCATCATTTGAAGGGAAGCAGACTACTCAAGAATTTCACATTTCAATTTTGTCGTAAATAAGTCATTCAGAAAGTGAAAGTCAAAAGAAAAATGAATTAATGAAAGGTTGGTCCTTGCTGGAAACTTGAGTAAGGAGTAGTTCTTTGTAGGGTTTTCTTTTTTTTTTTATTGAACAAAGTCAAAAAATAAAGAACTCCCTTCCTTATTTGGTGTAACTACTTGAGCCGGATGAGAGGAAACCTTCACGTCCGATTTTTAAGGGGGGAACCCAATATAAACCTATCTCAATTTTTCTTTTGCTAGGCCCATAGTGAAAAAACCTACTTTCTTACGATTACGAGGTTTATT